AATTGGATGCCCTACTGCGTTACAAAATTTCGCTTTAGCCAATGATCCAATCAGAGGAATAATTGGAACTATTGTATCGAGTTTATTGGGAGCATTATTTAGTAGAAATGAATTTTCTAGCATTTGATTCCGCACCACTGCAGGATTTCGTCGAACACTTGAAAAGTAACTCAAAAAATCGAGGGAATGCTTGGATAATTGGTTTATACGGATACTTGCCGCGTGAGACCATACATCAAAATGACATTGCCATAAATTGACAAGGTAAGATTTCCATTTATTCATTAGAAGAGGTGTGTCTTTGGAAGCCAGAATTGATTTTCCTTGATATCTAACATAATGCATGAAAGGATCCTTGAGAAAGCATGGGATGACCGGAAAATCATTAGCAAAGACTTCGGCAAAATGTTCTATTTTTCTATATAAACAGAGTCGTTCAAAAAGGAATCCAGAAGATGTTAATCGTAAATGAGAAGATTGGTTACGGAGAAAAAGGAAGCTGGATTCGTATTCACATATATAAGAATTATATAGGAATAAAAAAAATCTCGGATTACTTTTTGAAAAAATGGAAATAGATTTATTTGTAATAATAAGACTGTTACAATTAGAATACTCATGAAGAAAGAACCGCAATAAATGCAAATAAGAAGCATCTTTCACCCGGTAACGAAGGGTTTGAACCAATATTTCCAGATGGGCAGGGTAGGGTATTAGTATATCCGCCGAATAATTTAAATGTGGGAACTTTTCCTCTAAAAAGGGAAATATTGAATGAATGGATCGTAAATTGTAAAATCTTACGATTTCTGCCCCTTCTAAAGAAGATATTAATCGTAGATAAAATGGAATTTCCACAATGATTGCAAATCCTTCTGATAGAATTTTAGAATGCAAATTCTTGTTGTACCCAAAAAATGGATTTTGTTTAGAATCATTAGCAGAAATTATCAAATAATTCAGTTGATACATTGTAGTAATTAAGCGTTTTACAATCAGTAAACTAGATTTATTATCATAACCTATATTTTCCAACAACATGTATCTATTTAAACCATGACCATGAGCAAGTGCATAACTATATTCCCGAAAGATAAGTGGGTATAGGAAGTCATGTTGCCGAAATCTATCGAGTTCTAAATATCCTTGAAATTCCTCCATTTAAAATTAGATGGGGATAAGGGATTTCTTTTGGGTTATTAAATGACACATAGTACGATACAGTCAAAACAGGATATTATAGTAAGAAATAAATAGATATATACCCCGGAACCAGATAAGACTGATCGACGGACTCTTTAGCCTCTCCTTTTCCATCTAATTTAATTGGTTTATGTTCATTCGAGGATAACAAGATGGTTAGAAATCCTTTATTTGTTCAACCCAATCGCTCTTTTGATTTTGGAAAAAAAGGATTTTTATCTTTATCAATAGACTGCTTTTTCTACACATTTACCCCCACACTCTAATGGAGAATAGCTACTAATAATTAGGATTTAAAAAAAAAATCGATGATCCACTTATGGGAAAAGCATTTCCCGCATCAAGGACTAATCTATTTTTAACGTTTAATTAGATCGGGTAATCGTTCAAATTAAGAACAGAAGCTCGTTTCTTTTTTTTTTGTTTACCTATAATTGGAGCCATAGGGCTCTATCCATTTATTCACTTAACCCAAAATTTAATTTTATTTTTTTTCGTCAAGAATTTAAACAAAGTTTTGAACCGATCCGCTAAGAATAAAATATTCTCGGAATTCCACATTGATACGACATGCTGCTTTTTCCATTCATTCCTTTGAGGATCAGTCGCGGTTTTACAAGCTCTAGAGATAGTATCGACGAAGACGTTGCTTCATACAAATGTGTAAAAATTGCCAGTCGCACTTAAAAGCCGAGTACTCTACCGTTGAGTTAGCAACCCCCCCCCCCCAAAAAAAAAAATGTGTAGATCCAATCGGAATAAAAAATTAGATTTAATTGCACACCGAAATCCAAATAGTAAAATAGCAAAAACATTGCTAATCGATTCTGAACATAAAAAAAATAATGAACATATTAGATGCAAATACACTGACTTCTAAAATAAGAATCTAGATTAAGATAAGGATATGGATTAAGTCAAAATTGATGTACTACCACGGATTTAGTTCGTATCTTATCCATTATTATCTTATCCGTTTTTTTTTTTCAATAAAATAAATAAATAATAAATAAATAAAGGCTTCTCGTATCCCAGCAAATCCGACGAATCCGTCGTTTAAATAAAGTAAAATAAAAAAACCAAGTCCATAGATGGAACAGAGGGAAATAGATACATTTATTCATGATCGGATTATATTTGTTTGATACACTGTTGTCAATATGAATGTAAATCTTAAGAAAAGAACACAATGTGGAGAACCTAAAATTAAAAAAAAAATTAAATATTGAATTAATATAATAAAATATAAATTATACAAATAAAGAAAAACTAATGACTTGTATTGAATTGGCACTAACTATATATGGATAATAAACATGGATACAAAAGGATGTAAGCGTAAGAATCAATATTCGTAGCAAAGTATCGCAATGCTTGGGTTTACTTAATCCATATAAGTAAAAAAAAAAAATAAATCTTAAATCCCATTTGTTTTTTTTTTATTTATTTGTTCATAACATAAAAAAAGTGAAAGTTTCAACTAAAAAACAACTAGTATTGAATTAGCAATAATGTAAATATTTTGGATTTCTAAATCCAACTACTTCGGTTATTCATTTGATCTTTTTTCATCTGTCTTAAATTAAATGAATTTCTATCACTAAAATAAAAATAAATTTTTGTCGTTATAGAAGACGACATTTTTTAGTAGTAGACATTTTTTGGTAGTAATAATAAATAGGTATGAATAGAACAAAAGAGGGGGGGCGGTAGTATATAAAAGGTTATACAAAGTTATATAAGCCCCCTCTTTTGTTCTATTCATTAATTGAATTTAATTTAATCTGTTGATTAAGGCAAAGTTACATAAAAACTCCCGCCTTCTTCGAAATATCATGAACAGTTCCCGTAGGTTGAGCGCCCCTTTCAAGTAAATATAGAATAGCAGGAACATTTAAATAGGTTTGATTCTTTAGCGGATCATAAAAGCCCACTTTCCGAAGAGCTCTTCCTTCTCTTCGGCATCGAGCATCAATTGCAACGATTCGATAAACCACCCATTGGGATAGATGTAGATGAATAATACCCCCCCTAGAAACGTATAAGAGGTTTTCTCCTCATACGGCTCAAGAAAATTCGAAATTATGTCTATGGATCGAATTTTAAATTTTTAATTAGTAATGTCAAATGGATCCATAAAATAATCAAATCAATTAAATATGAGTTAAGTACTTTTTAGTATTCCTTATTATTATCCGAAAAAGAAAATAAAATCATTTGTATTCGCATCCTCATAACTCAAGTTGGATAACTCGCTAATAACCCAAGGAAACCCTTTACTTTAGGTATTTCGTTTATTGAGCGATCTCTAACCACGCACCTTTTTTGTCTTTAGAATCTATTTTGATTCTTAATTAGAATCTATTTATTGAGACAACTGAAAGTGGTATTTCCTTGTTCCAGGATTCTTTATCGTTTCTTTGAATCATTGGGTTTAGACATTACTTCGGTGATTTTTAATCGTTTCAAAAAACGTCAGCAACATACCCTTTTTGTGATTTCTTTTTATCAAAAAATCATACAAATGGTCGATTTGATTCCTGCGCGATACACTTTTAATCGAAAGAGTTTTACCAATTCCAAGAGGTTTTACTTATAAATTTGAAAATTGGATCCTTTCGATTTTTATATGGAAAATATACTTACGAAGCTGTTTCAACTTATTAATTAACACTAACCCTAGACCCGTTCCCTTAAAAAATGAATCAATACTTTTTTTTACTCGAGCTCCATTAAGATCATGTACTATTTGCATCCCAACCCCCGACCTCAAAAAGGAGGGTTCTAGTGAAACAGAACAAACGATGTCGAGCCAAGAGCACCCTCATTCCTATCTAATTAATATAAAAAGAAAATGATGGATGTAAGAATCCACAGACGACCATATCCCTCAAGTCGCACGTTGCTTTTTACCACATCGTTTTAAACGAAGTTTTACCATAACATTTCCTAGTAGGTTGCTGTAAACAGTATGTAATTGATTCCATTATGGACTCATGAATAATCATTGGTTCGTTCGGTACATAGTAATCCATACTTTTATGAATGGGTAATTTCTCAAGAAGTATCAGCACGAATTAAATTTAACCCCATATAATATATAGAAATATAATAAATATTTTTTTAATATATTATTTTATTTTTTCTTTAGAAAATATAAATATTAGAATATAAAAAAATTGAACTAATAAATAAGACAAATAAGTTTTTTTTTAATCTGCATCTTGAGGTGACTTGCTAAAATAGATTCACCAATTTCACACTTCTTCGAGTACCAAGGACTCATAAGACATTATTAAAAATATTTAATTGATTGAAAAATTTCCTATTTCACTATCATTACATTATTTGAATAAGGCTTTACAGTAAAAATCGCATTTTGATAATAATAGAGAAAAATTCATATTCGGATTAAACCATAAAAAAAATGTAAATTCTTTTTGTTTTTCACGAGGTGGTGGATAAAGACTGATAGAATAGAGGCTTGGGGTTGTTATTCTTTTTGATAAATCATAATTAAAAGAGGATCCCCATACCTATCAGGTAGACTAAACAAATATCTTTGAAAGTAATTAGAAACATTCTATGTTAAAGGGTAAAGTTAAATATTTAAAATTTAGGGATAACAAATCTATTGTCACAAAACTCAATTGAAATAAAATAAAGTTTTCAATGAATCAATGAAATAGAAGAAATAGAACGATAACAATACATATATATAAGTCTTCGCTCCCTTTCTGCGTAGTTTATTTGACTTGGAGTCAATAATCCGGCTGCAATTATTTCCTAAGGAAAAGCGACTAAGATGTATGAATACACTTTGTCTCAATTGGTACATATCATATATTTACAATTTTTCATAAAAGAAAACACAAAATACTTAAAAACGGGGTTCAAAGAAAAGACATATGTTACGTATGTAACTTGATTTTTTTTTAATGAAATTCAGACAGCCGCATATATTGAAATTGGTATTTTACATTGACGTTTAACTCCTATCTACTGCGTCAATTCTATGAATATGATGAATCCTAAATAAAAAAAGAATCCTATTAGAGTGTTCCAGACTATTACTATTTTGTATAAATGTAAATTAAAACAAGTACAGATTAAATCATGGCTCGTATTTTTATTTTATGAAGAACTAACTTATTAAATAGAAATATGATTTAATCTATTAAGAATCAATCATTATAGGAAAGCAAAATCAGATTATAACCAATCTTATTCTACTCTTAAAAAAAAAAAAAAAATAAGGTTGTTTAAAAAAGGGCAATCTTTCTTTTATTCTGATATAAAATAGAAAATCTATATTCTGATATGATATATATAATATAATAGGTATGCTCTGGGACGGAAGGATTCGAACCTCCGAATACCGGGACCAAAACCCGTTGCCTTACCACTTGGCCACGCCCCATTTTTGATTTCTATTCGACATTAATAAAGACTAATATTGATAGTAGTTCTTCGTCAATTCTAGTCCAAATCTATATAGAATAGATTAGAGTGTTGCTAGGATTTTGAGACATTTAGATAGAGAATTAAACGACATTTATTGATCATTACATACAATTCAATTAAGATATTGTATGAAAGTATGGTTTTGTCTATTCTCTTTTGATTTGAGAATTGAAGGATTTTTGATTGGGTTAATTAAAAAAAAAAATAAGATTATAATAACTCATATTAAGAACTCATCATATTAATAACTCAATCAAAATAAATACAATTATCTTCAAGAACAAAGAAAAAAATGTTTGTTATGCTTAATATCTTTAGTTTGATCTGTATTTGTCTTAATTCTGCTCTTTCTTCAAGTAGTTTTTTCTTCTCAAAATTGCCCGAGGCTTATGCTTTTTTGAATCCAATCGTAGATTTTATGCCAGTAATACCTTTGCTCTTTTTTCTCTTAGCTTTTGTTTGGCAAGCTGCTGTAAGTTTTCGATGAGATCTTTAATACGGTCCTAGAAAAATTCATGATTTATTCTTAAAAAAAAATTCTAACAATTCATAAGATCAGATAAGTCTTATAGTATAACCCTTCGATTCAAATAATTAAATTCTTGGATCGCCACAATAAGTCTGGGCTCCCCCCAGTTCCTCATTCGGACCCTTTTTTACAGTGAAAGAACCTAGTAGATTCCTCCGCAATATCTAATTGCGGGTATGAAAAAGCTTTTGGTAATGAAAGACTTGACTCTTATTACATATTACAAATGAATTTCTGAAAATTCTTTTTTATTTCTATAGATTTAGAAAAATAATTTCGTGGTGTCAAAATAAGGTATGTGGTATAAAAATGGAGAATCTATTATCTTTTTTTCCAAAAAAAATGATCTTGGAGATTGTGTAATGCTTACTCTTAAACTATTTGTTTACACAGTAGTGGTATTCTTTGTTTCTCTCTTTATCTTCGGATTCCTATCTAATGATCCAGGACGGAATCCTGGACGTGAAGAGTGAAGAATAAAAAATAACAATAAAGTTTCTGTTTTCCTTGCTTGATTTTAAAATGTTCTTAGGATTTTATTTATTCCACATTTTTAACTATTAATTAAAATGAAATAAAAAAAAAGACTCGTTGAAAGAGAAATTGAAAGATAAAGAAAAAATACCAAGTCATCCACTAAAGCGGAAAGAGAGGGATTCGAACCCTCGGTACGAAAAACCCGTACAACGGATTAGCAATCCGACGCTTTAGTCCACTCAGCCATCTCCCCAAATTGAAATAAAAAGGATAATTACTAGATTATATTACACAAAAACAGTAAGACTTGAAAAAGGGCCCTCTCTTTATACCTCTTTATTATTCAGTATATAATTATTATATAGATATCTAATTATAGAGACATAGAAAAATAGAAAAAACAATATAGAAAATAAAAATCAGTGATTTCATTTAGGTAAAGTAAGGGCTCGAAAGCGATATCTCAACTCCACTATTCCAATGAATATAAATTTAGATATATAACCACCTAATGCCCCAAGAATATTATATATTATATAAACTATAAATTATATAGCAATGAATTTCTTATATAAAAAAATTATAGAATTAATAAATAGTAAATAGAAAGTAATAATAAATATATAAATTAAAATTAAATAAATAATAAAAAAAGAGTACCTCTTTGCTTTCGTCTGCAAGATCCTTTTTTACTTTTACTTCCACAGCCCGGCCCCCGGTCCTGACCGGGCCGGGTCTTTCGTTTTTGTTCCAATGAATCATAGAAAAAAATGATTTATTTGATTTGAAAAAAAAAAATGATTAATGATTGTTGTTGTTTCAAGAAC